CATCTAAAAAACTTTGAGATACTATATAAAAAAAAAGAGAGGTCTATTTCTGGACACTTAAAGATAGAAGTTCTATATCACGAACTAAAATCTTAATGAATAGATTCATTATAGAATACACATATCTTCACCCCCCTCTCAATTCATTTGAGAGAGTAGAGACCCCTACAAATGAATAATGTGACGGGAACCAGATTTGAACTGGCGACACGAGGATTTTCAGTCCTCTGCTCTACCAGCTGAGCTATCCCGACCATTTCCAATGCATCATCCCTTTATTTTACTAGATGACTTAAGTTTCTGTCAATTAAAAGAAAAAGGTATTGAAAGTCTTTTACTCGCTCCTAATTTCTTAGATCCTTAAAAAGAAAAAAAGGGCTTTTTAAGTTTCAGCGCGCGCAAGAATATGGATTCTGAATCCTTCAACAAATCAAATGAGGATTCCTGGGATCCCCATTTGTACGTATATAAAATATACCACAAGACCTGCGATAAGAGGAAAAAAAGGGCCGATTGGGTCATTTTGGGAAAAGGGCGAATAAATGAGAAAGATAACGAATTTGGAAAAGCAGAGGATAAAGGGTTAGGGAGTCAAAGGAGCCTTTTTGGGGATAGAGGGACTTGAACCCTCACGACTTTTAACGTCGACGGATTTTCCTATTACTATAACTTTCATTGTTGTCGTTATTGACATGTAGAACGGGACTCTCTCTTTATTCTCGTCCGATTAATCAGTTATCGATTAGATCTAGAAGACTTTGGAGTGAATCATTTGATCAATGACTATTTAATTCTATAGAATCAGAATCGAATCAAAAGATGGACTCGGGGCCGCGTTAATCGTTTGAAATCATTTGAAGCAATATTTCAGTACGTATGCGTATGTATATGCTCTAGGTTTACCACCGTCCTTTCTGAAGTTTCGATAGAAAAAAAGGATTTCTTTACCAACGCAGCCAACTCCATTTGTTAGAACAGCTTCCATTGAGTCTCTGCACCTATCCTTTTTTTATTCTCGCTTTATGAACCCCTCTTTATTTTCGTAAAACAGGATTTGGCTCAGGATTGCCCCTTTTTTATTCCAGGGTTTCTCTGAATTTGGAAGTTATCACTTAGTAAGTTTCCATACTAAGGCTCAATCCAATTAAGTCCGTTGCGTCTACCAATTTCGCCATACCCCCTTCTTTTCTTTTTTTTTGAGTTGAGGTTTGTTTTCAGATTTTTGAAATTAGGATCTCGTTATGATACCCTTCCCCCTCTCTTTCATTTATGCTAGAACCATTGAATTCATTAGAATTAGATAAATACCTATTCCTATCTCGTATAGGTCTTTCTTTTTATTTCATCTTGATTCTGTCGGAAACTGCCATTTGGTTTGGTCGAAAACGATTCTATCATTTCTGTACCCACAACTTAATCTAGACGGAGAAATTTATATTACACAATATGTATAGGCTTCCCTTCCTCTCCTTTTTTAAATCTCATTTTAAATACTTGACTGGTCTGTTATTTCCTTTTTTTTTTCGTCTTTAGCTTTCACTATTTTCGCATGAAAACATAGGGATTTCCCATTACAGTCTGAATTTCTTTTTTCTTATCCTTTCCTTAGAGCAAATGCTAGGCTATATAAGATAAAAAAAACGCAAATGCGATAAATAAAATGGGAATTTCGTTCTCTATTTCTTAAATATGAATCTAATCTAATTAGATTAGACTAGATGAACTACATAAAATATAGAATCTATATGGACCCCTCTCTTAATTCTTAGATGAATTGTTATGTTCTGTGATATAATTTCACATATTTATTTGAAAGTTGGATTCTATATTCTTTTTTTTTTTATTATTAATTCGAATTCTGAATCGCTAAGAATGAATTGAATAGTGAATATTAATAGCCAAGATCCCTGCAGTTTACTGACTTCCTATGCCTAAAAAATGGATCTTAGTTGAGCCAGCTTAGCTCAGAGGTTAGAGCATCGCACTTGTAATGCGACGATCATCGGTTCGATTCCGATAGCCGGCTTTAGTTCTGTGATTTTTTACAGAAAATCGTGGATAATGTTTGAAATCACAGAATATTGAAAGGGCTTCGTCCCTCCTTGTCCAAGGGCCTACGACCCTTTTTGTCGTAGGAACTTCCAATTAGGAATCAAAATCGAAGGAGTTAGATCCCCGCAAAACAAACCAAAAAAGGACCTCTTTTTTATTTGTATGTCTATAAAATAAAGTTCCGAATCCGAATATTGCTAAACTGAATTTCATTATTCTTTGTAATATTTTGTATTACAATGAAATTTTGTATTTCAACGCTTTCGCTTGGTTTATCATTGAGTTCAGTTTTAATTTAGGTTTAGGAAATCCAAAAGGAGTCTTTATGTCGCGTTACCGAGGACCTCGTCAAAAAAAAATAAAACGCCTGGGGTCTTTACCGGGACTAACTAGTAAACAGCCTAGAGTCGAAAAGGATCCTAGAAACCCATCGCGCGCCAAGAAAAAATCTCAATATCGTATTCGTTTAGAAGAAAAACAAAAATTGCGTTTTCATTATGGTCTTACAGAACGGCAATTACTGAAATACGTTCGTATTGCCGGAAAAGCCAAGGGGCCAACGGGTCAAGTTTTACTACAATTACTTGAAATGCGTTTGGATAATACCCTTTTCCGATTGGGTATGGCTTCGACTATTCCTCAAGCCCGCCAATTAGTTAATCATAGACATATTTTAGTAAACAATCGCATAGTCGATATACCAAGTTATCGCTGCAAACCCCGAGATATTATTTCAGCGAGGGAGAAAGAAAAATCAAGAGCTCTGATTCAAAATTATCTTGATTCATCCGCCAAGAATCAAAAGGCATTACCAGACCATTTGATTCTTAATCATAGATTATCTGATGACCCACGCGACTTATTAAAGGGATCAGTCAAACAAATAGTAGATAGGGAAGGGGTCGGTTTAAAAGAAATAAAGGAATTGTTGGTCGTAGAATATTATTCTCGTCAGATTTAACCCTAACTAAGATAACAACAAGGTTTCGGGCAACCTTATTCACGCAGTAAGGGGACCAGAGGTTTTTCTCTCATTCATGTATCATGGATCAGTAAGGAAATTTGGATCCCCTGTCTGCTCTTTCCAGCAGTTTCCTAATGCCCCAGAAATTAGGAATAAAGAATTTATATGAAAGAAAGGGCGAATTATTACAATAATGGACGGGTATCCATTCTTATTTGATTTGATACATTGTATCAATTAACATTACATTGGCGGATTGGGCGAAGGTGCGGAAAGAGAGGGATTCGAACCCTCGGTAAACAAAAGTCTACATAGCAGTTCCAATGCTACGCCTTGAACCACTCGGCCACCTCTCCTACACAATGATTATGGCCCCTAAACCAAAAAAGAGCGAGTTGTTCAAATTGGATTGTTAGGTAAGTCCGGACAACGAATTCAAATTCTTTCCGAATAGAAAACCTTTCATCAAAGAAAGACAAAAGAAAGACCCTTCTTTTGAACCTGGGAAATACCGAGATTTTTTGTGAACGGCTGTTAAAAACAATAACAGATATATATATTGCTCTTTGTTTGCGAAAAGAATGCTCTTACCTTTTTGGCTATTTTTACCGATTTGAATCAATGAATTGCCACGAATCGACTGATTGGTCTATCTTTTTTAGGCTATGGTTAATGGCTACTTTTAGATCATGATTCTATTTAGATTACGATTCCCGTTCCATAAGAATTAGAAAAGGAAAATTCCCTTCCCGTTCTCGATCTCTCAACAACGCCCCCTTAGCTCATAGCTCTATTCCAATTACAAATAAAAAAAGAAATCCCAGGAATTTCTATATTTTCCATTTGATTGTATACCTGCTTATGCACCCAACAAACAGCGGGTGCTCTATTTTCGTCATAGAATGAGTATTCGATTCAACTTCGATGAAATCGGAATAGTTCCATTCATTTTTATACTACTCCATGTGGGCAAAATGGAATCGGATTTGAATATTTCTTCTTTTTACTTTTTCCTTTAAAAAAACATTTGAGTAAGGTAAGGGGACATCCCCCCCCTTTTTTTTCTTTATTTGGTTAGCGTGGGGGACTCTTATTGAATTTTCATGTGTCTCACAGCTCGAAACGAAAGAACTCGTGGGGGGGGGGGTCCTTTCCTTTTTGGATCTTGAACGACTAGGTTCAAGAGATGAGAGAATTCAGGATACCCACAAGAAAGACTAATCCAATCCATAACGATGTACCAGAAAATACAATATTTTTCTTACTTGACCAACCCTCAGGAGAAGCAAATACAACGGGTACACCAATAAGTAAGATTAATGAAGTAGCAATTAATGCAAAAACAGCCAATTGGAAAGCAATAGTCATGTTTCTAATCCTCCACGTTATCAATAAATATACCATTTGATCCCTCTAGCAGCCCCGAACTCTAATTGTAATAAAATGTATACTCTACAACATGGAGGTCTTTTACCACGAATCCATCGATTCTATATGACTTATTTCCCCTTTTTACTACTTTATTTGTCGTACAGGTGACTTTTTTTTACGTCACAACCCTAAAGGGCCTGGTGGATCATGCATCTCTATATGTATGGAGATAAAGAAACTCATAGCATAGATTCATGCCTGATATCTATTTCTTGATAGTGATAGTATCAATCCATGGGTCCATGTTCTATGTTCTATTCGGTGTAAGAAAAATAAAATAGAAATTATCCTTGGGAGAGATGGCCGAGTGGTTGATAGCCCCGGTCTTGAAAACCGGTATAGTTCAACGAACTATCGAGGGTTCGAATCCCTCTCTCTCCTTTTGTTCGGTGAATAGATTTGTTTCTTTATTGGTTTTGCCTAGTTTCTTAGTCTCATAAAGAGGAAAGGCTCGGCTAGGTATGATAGCCGAGCCATAAAAAAGTAGATTAGAGAGAAATGAGTTGAAAAGAAAGGAAAAAGGAATCCTTTTTGAGTATGACCAAATCCCTCC